CGATTCAGTGCTAAAAAATTTCCCGTCGCTACCATATAGTATTCATCTCTACTTGGTGATAAATAAAGCATTCGTATTCGTTTTGATCTCTCAGAAATTTCAAAAAATGGACTTTCTATAGACCCCCAACGACCAATCTTTGCGTGAATTGCCAAGGATCCAATAAGTCCTACATTGATTCCTTCCGAGGTGTCAATTGGACAAATGCGTCCATAGTGACTAGGATGGATATCCCGTATCCGAAAACTAGCAGTTCGCCCCGTCAATCCCCCAGGACCCAAATAACTCAATTTTCTCCCATGAACTATTTGGGTCAATGGATTGGTTCGATCTAAAACTTGAGATAATGGGTGTAATCCAAAAAAAGATTCATAAGTGGTTGTTAATGGAGTTGAAGTCACTAAATTCTGAGGAGTCGGTATCAATTTATATCGAATTGCTCCAGATATAGTTCCTCGAATTATATTTTCTAAACGAACGAGAGCCAATCCAAATTGATCTTGTAATAGATCTGCTACGGAACGAATACGTTTATTTTTCAAATGATTCATATCGTCAAGTGTACCCATTCCAAATTTCATTCCAATCAAATGATCCGCAGCTGTCAATATATCTCGCGGTAACAAAAATGTATTGTTCTCGGGTATATCCATATTCAGTCTTCGGTTCATATTTAGGCGACCAATCCCTCCTAATTCACATCTTTGTTGAAAAAATTTTGTTTGTAATTCCGTACATAAAGATTCAGGAAATAGGGGATCTCCGTCTACACAAGCAAATTGTCGATAAAACTCCAAAATGGCATTTTCTTTTGACCCTATTTTGTTTTCCTCCTCCTCATTGAGGAAAGACATAAAAATTTCGGGGTAGCAAACGTTCTCAAGAATTTCGCTTAAATTCGAACCCATAGCTGATGATAGAACTAGAATAGATATTTTCTGTTTCCTACTTACACGAGCCCATATCCTTGCTTTTCTATCAATTTCTAACTCTAATCTTCCCCCCCAATCTGATATTATTGTGCCAGTATAGACTGAAATTCCCTTATGGTCCAACTCTGAACGATAATAGATACCAGGGCTTTGCAATATTTGATTGATTACAATTCTGTAGATTCCATTTACTATAGAAGTTCCCAGGGAATTCATTAGAGGAATGTTTCCAATAAAAATAAATTGTTCTTGGATATCCCTACTGTTTTTCCAAATTAATCCCGCGGATATATAGAATTCAGAGGAATACGTAAGTGATTCATATACAGCATCTTTTTCTTTTATCGAGGGTTCTACCAATTGATAGGTTTCCACAAATAACTGAAATTCAATTTCTTGATCCGTATCTTCTATTTTTGGAAAATTAAAAAGTTCTTCTGTTAAGCCCCGATCAATGAATCTACAAAACCCTTCAAATTGTATTTGATTCAATCCGGGTAGTGTAGACATTCCTTCATTCCCAACCCCAAGCATTTTCAATTTCCCCATTTATTTTATAGAAAATATCCCATGATTTGCTGTCATTCTTCATTGAATCACATGAATCAATTTAGCAATAATGGAATTTCTGGTCTTTTTACTTTACTGAATCACATGAAATTTTACCTAACTATCATGAATCTATTTAATGAAAAATTGGCAAAAAAATGAAAGCACGAGAATTTATAGAAAATTCCCTATTAGGTATGTGTAACAACGAAAATGCATGTTCTGGGGTTGACATATATTAACAGTTGCTGTTATAATGGAAATAGAGAAGGATTAAAAAAAAAAAAGAATTTTAGAAACCCATTTTTGTTTTTTTGAGAGTAGGAGGGGTATTCGGATATATTTTTTTTTGTATTATTTTGGCGATATGGCCGAGTGGTAAGGCGGGGGACTGCAAATCCTTTTTCCCCGGTTCAAATCCGGGTGTCGCCTGATCGATAAGAGAATTCAAATAGTTTATTCCGTTTTGTTGATATAGAAAACTTTTTCTTTTTTTCCATCGCAAGCTAGTGTAGGAATAAGGGACTAGTTTGATGCTAAATTCTAAGCATCGGGAAGTTTGTTCTCTAAAATAAAATGTTGTAAATATTTTCGTCTCAGATTCAACGAAAAATTCATTAGAGGGGTGAAAAGGAATAGATAAATCTTGAAATGATAGTCCTTTTATTTCACTACTATTGTAGTGTCCATCTACTTTTTGGGTCTTTAATTAGATTGGATAGGGATAGGTCGGACGGGGAATATAATTCCATTTTAAGTTAGGGAAGGTGTTGAAGAAAAACCTTGTATACAAACTTATGGTAAAGTATATGAACGCTTCTTCATTTATTCCATATTAGTTAGTCCATATTAGTTAGATTAATGAAATTAAATATCTAATTAGATTTCTTTTTTTTGTAATATTATTTTAAAATAATATTACAAAAAAATACAATTCAAAAAGAATCCATTTTTTTGTAATCTCTAGGAAAAGAATTTTAGAGGATGTTTTCCAATTGTTTTAGAGAACGAATCGGGAGACAATCAAATGGAAATAAGAGTCTGAGTATGCCAAGAAATCGATCTTGATTCTATTCTATATTTTTTTATTTTTGACTTAATGAAATGGGGGGTAAAATAAAACATAGGTCTTTAACTACTCCCAAGGATATTTTTAATTTATGCTTAATTTAATCTTTTTCAATTCTACTAGAAATCAGGTAAGAACTTGTTAGATGTTCTAATTGGATGTTTCGTCAATGATGTTATGACGGAATCTTTTTTTGACTCTGTACCAGGGATTCCACTATTATTATAAGATATTTATTATAAGATATTATCCAATTTTTAGTGAAAAAGAAAAACGAAAATAATACAAGAAAAATTAGTAAACAATAATAATAAAATTTCTTCATATAGAGATAGGAGACACAATTTACATGGATATAGTAAGTCTTGCTTGGGCTGGTTTAATGGTAGTTTTTACATTTTCCCTTTCCCTTGTAGTATGGGGAAGAAGTGGACTCTAAGAGGACTACTAATTGAGTTAAGGGATCCAAATGTCTCAATTATTTTATAGCTAAGTTCTTCCATTTTTGAACTATTGAATTTTGTTATTTTATACTAATTAAATTAATGAAATGCAATTCGATACTCTATTTTGAAACTCTATTGTATTCCAGTGGTGTAATATAATATGGAAAAAAAATACTCTTTAAATCAAACAAATATTTGAATTGTTCCCATCTGATTGTCCCGGGAATACAGATAATTGGAAACTGATTACTACTCCAAACTTAATTCTTTTTAAGATTTAGATTTCGATGAACTGGTTACCACCAATCTTTTCTAAATATGCAAAACTTTTTCATTGAATCCCCTGATCCGTTGTCAATTATTTATATTTAATCAATTCATTTTTTTGGAATACTAAAAATAAAAAGATTATTCTTTTTTTTAAGTAAAACATTCCATTTTTACCATACCTTAATGATAGTATAGTAGAAAGAAATCGATTTGATTTCTTTCTACTATACTATATGGATTTCATAGAATTCTGCTGATTGTAGTCTGATCATTTTATTTAAAAGAAAGACCCGAAATGGAAACCCTTTTTCTTTATTCAATCATTGTCGTCCCGTTGATAAGAAATCAGAAGTCATGTTTAATTAAAATTAGTCACTTTGACTTACCGTTTTTACGTAAATTATAAGTAAAAAGGCAGTAGGAACTAGAATGAAGAGTGCAGTAGCTATAAATGCGAGAATATTGACTTCCATAATCTCTATGTTTTCTTTCTCTTTTATTTCTAATAAATACTTCGGGATTTAATCCCATAGAAATGCAAAATCTTTCGTCAGTAAATTCAGTGGTATAAATTTTATCTCGATGATATAAAATCGGATCAATATCACGAATAACAATATCTGAGCTATCAAATCAATTCATCGTCGAGAATTAAATAGTATAACATAGGAAGATCTTTTATCCATACCAAATAAAAAAAATTACTTTCTGATGCAATGAAAAATTCCTTTTTCTTTCTTCGTCCGAACCTTTACCTTAAACTAAAAAAGAAAAAAGGAATCCCTGTTAGAAATGAGATTTTTTTTATTCCCTTTCACATACGAAATCAATTGATATTTTTTTGGATTTGTATCCATCGGGACTGACGGGACTCGAACCCGTAGCTTCCGCCTTGACAGGGCGGTGCTCTGACCAATTGAACTACAATCCCAGGGAAAAGTTGTATAGCATACATATTCTTACTATTTCATTCAAACCCCTTTTTTTCTCTTTTAGATTCGAACCCCTGTACTGTAACTGAAAGAGGCAGACTTAACTTTAGCGAGATCGACACGGATTATAAGCAATCCGTTGCTTATTGCTAACTTGATTGAAAAATCAATGAATCAAGGAAACAAAAAAGACTTTTTTGTTTACTTTAATCCTTTCCTAAGACTTTAGACTTTTAAATCCCGATAGGAATTTTTCAAAATCCGAATTTATGGAAAAAATATGTAATATGGAAAAAAGAAATAGCACTCGATATTTTATTCTTCTGTATGGGAGACCATTGGTGATTTTCAGAGAACACAAAATGGGTTATATCATTTCATGGTGGATCAGCTAATTTTTGGGCCGAGCTGGATTTGAACCAGCGTAGACATATTGCCAACGAATTTACAGTCCGTCCCCATTAACCGCTCGGGCATCGACCCAGGAAGAATCCATTTTAGTCTTTATTGATAATCCCTGATCAATTTCCTCTTGTAGTACCCTACCCCCAGGGGAAGTCGAATCCCCGTTGCCTCCTTGAAAGAGAGATGTCCTAAACCACTAGACGATGGGGGCATACTTGCCCGACCTCCATTCTACTATGTTCATACATAGTATGAACAGTTTTTTGAAATTGTCAATATAATGATATGATTCGATCAGAAGAATCTTTCATAATTCCTTAAAATATCATTTCGATTTCGAAATTGTTCATTCCAATCACCAATCTATATTTTAAAAAAATAATGCGAAATAAAGAAAACAAAAGAAAGAGAGAATCCTTTCAGGGAATGATTGATTTTCTGGAATGGATTTCATATATGTTATTTTCTTTCATGATAATACAGGCGCCGCATTAACACCTCATTTCTTTCACTTTCATTTTCATTCAGTGTTAAGAAGATTTAATTAGTGGGTACATGGATCAATGAAATGAATTTTTTGTTATGATGAAGATGATTTCCATTCGAATCGATTTTGGAAAAATACATTCCATTGATATTTATCAAATCCAATATCAAAAAATCATTTTTTTAACTATACTCACTAGGTAAATCCAATTTCTTGTTCGTTAAAAAGTTGCTATGTACAAAAAATAGATCGATTCTATATATAATATATATATATAATTTTGAGTATATGCAGTAACAAATAGATGTACTAAACTCATATCCATATTGGATGGTTCCTTATTCGGGAATTTACGCAAATGGAGCCCAGCCCCTTTAACTCAGTGGTAGAGTAACGCCATGGTAAGGCGTAAGTCATCGGTTCAAATCCGATAAGGGGCTTTTTTGTCAAAAAATGACAACAGTAGTATTTCGATTTGAAGGAAGAATAGAGATATTCTTGATATTTGTAAGAAGTTTCTCTTTGTAAAAAAAAACTAAGGAATAGTTGAATTTCATTAAAAAATCTAGTTTTTATTCTATTAAATTATTGTTATCATTCGAATGAATTCGAATAGAGTAAACTCATTCTAGTTAGAAAGTGAAAGAGTATTCTTTTCTATATATATATTTTTAGACTGTGATATTTCCTTTAATTGTAAGATATTCCTATCCTATTTTCTATTATTCCAATCAAAAAAAGGGAAAGATTCTAAAAAAAAGTAAGTGGACCTAACCTATTGAATCATAACTATATCCACTATTCTGATATTCAAATTGGATAGAAATGAAATTCGAACAGTGGATCTTTTTTGTTTTTAATATCTCTTTAGTTCGGACTCCGCAAGAATCTGTCAATATTTCGGATTAAATCTTATTGTTCCTAGGAATAAATTGATACTCCTCTTCTCCACGCAGAAGGGTTTATTCTAAGTTCCAACATATAAGTCATTTTACTTTAAAAATATTTTTTTTCCGAATACAAGAAAAGATCCAATTACATTTCGATTATTTCTTTAAGATATGAGATATCTATAAAAAAATCGAAAAAGCCATCAAATCATGACTTCGAGTATCAAATATTTAATTTTGTTATCTATGCATACTAGATTTTTAAAGCAATTAATGGACGAAACTTTCACTTAACAATATTAAAAAATCGGATAGATAGATAAAATAGATAGATAAAAAAAGATTCGAATTTCTTACCTCGATCTGAAAAAAAGGTATACTTTGTCATTTTTTTAATCTGAACGAAAGAAAAATACAACTAAAGAAGACAATAAAAGAAATTCAAGTAAAATAGAAAGTAAAAATAGGATCCTATAGTAGTTTCCTAGACATACAAATTAGAAGAATATAGAAAACTTTTTTTTATTATTTCACGAACAAGATTCAAGAAGAATATTATTTGCTAAAAGGAGAGTAGTATGTCTGGGGATCTGCTGGTAACAAAAGTGATAAAAGCGATCATTTCATTTGTTTCTGGAATAGTTCTTTAAAAAATTTATTTATCGGATTTATGAGTCATAAGACAATTCCCGCGTCATGACTTCATGACTTAGGGAATTGTCTTATGACTCGAAAGGAATAACCCAATTAAGTTAATGGATTTGACCTAAATTAAATATCAATCGACAAAAAAAGTATTTTTCTATTCGAAACCCAGTAGAAAAGAAGGGACAGTCTTCGAGAAATCATATCCTATATAAAATGAAAAAATCCTCGAAGGTTCCATCCCTGAAAATGCTAGGGGGTGTTCGGAAATGGTTGAAGTAGTTGAATAGGAGGATCACTATGACTATAGCTCTTGGTAAATTTACCAAAGATGAAAATGATTTATTTGATATTATGGATGACTGGTTACGGAGGGACCGTTTTGTTTTTGTGGGTTGGTCCGGTCTATTGCTCTTTCCTTGCGCCTATTTTGCCGTGGGGGGTTGGTTCACAGGTACTACCTTTGTAACTTCATGGTATACTCATGGATTAGCAAGTTCCTATTTGGAAGGTTGTAACTTCTTAACTGCGGCAGTCTCTACTCCTGCTAATAGTTTAGCACACTCTTTGTTGTTACTATGGGGTCCTGAAGCACAGGGAGATTTTACCCGTTGGTGTCAATTGGGTGGTCTGTGGACTTTTGTTGCTCTCCACGGTGCTTTCGGATTAATAGGTTTTATGTTACGTCAATTTGAACTTGCTCGATCTGTTCAATTGCGCCCTTATAATGCAATCGCATTCTCCGGTCCAATTGCAGTTTTTGTTTCTGTATTCCTGATTTATCCACTAGGTCAGTCTGGTTGGTTCTTTGCGCCTAGTTTTGGTGTAGCAGCTATATTTCGATTCATTCTATTTTTTCAAGGATTTCATAATTG